TTTTCTTTTTTTCTCTCACTTTTCAAGAAATTTTGTGAAAAGTGAAAGAAAAAAGAATTCTATCAAATACTCTATCTATCAGAATATAGAAAAAATAATTCTTAGAAATAGAATAAGACTATTTCATTCAAATGAAATATTCATAACTAAAACGAAAGAAAGAAATTGACTAAATAAAAAATAGAATTGATATAGAGAAATAGAATCTAAGCGGGTAGCGGGAATCGAACCCGCATCGTTAGCTTGGAAGGCTAAGGGTTATAGTCGACGTTTATGAATGAACGTCTCTAATTCAAAACCGAACGTGAAACTTTTGTTTCATTCAGCTCCTTTACAGAATAATGAAAGAGATAGATGGAATACATAAAAAAAAGAATCCATAACATCTATGTCAGCCTTTCGGTATGAATAAATTACCGTTGCTTTTTAGATGATCCCTATAGAAAAGGAGTATTCGAACAATCTCTTTTTTTCTAGTTACTTCGTTCTCTATTTCTATTTGAGAGAATCTTTAGGAAAAGAATAAAATTTCCGTCGAGCTAAAAAAATATGTTTATGTTTCTAGTAAACTAAAAAAATCATTGAATAGCTATTTTGCTTCAATCTCTCCTATACAAAACAAATAATAAAAAAATTGGAAGATTTAGTTACGATTGGAAACGTATTCTATATATCTTTTTCCCTGGATCCTTTACTTATATTCAAAAATTGGGATTCTTGATCCAATTGCAAATGCAAAAACTTATGTTTCATAATTTTAGAATCAATTCTAAATTGTATACAAATTATGATAATGTATATTATTCCTCGAATTGCTCCTTGAGAGGTATAAAGGATGAAATACCTTGAAGTAAGAAATAAAGTTTTTGATCGTGATATGAATCACGGAAGGGACCCCTTAACTATTAAGAGGTTGATAGAACGAATCGCACTTTTACCACTAAACTATACCCGCTACAATACTATTATTGTATATAAAAGGATCTTTTGTCAAGACAAGGGAATCAGTCATAGAATTATGAAATAGGTGCAGAATTTTATGATAAATAGAGTCTTCACATGTTTCGTAAAGGGCCCCCTAATGAAATTTAGAAAAGGGGGCCAATCTCATTTTTGGATTTTGTTGAAGGTATTTTGACAGATAGATCTCGACAAAATTACTAAACTAAATTCATAACACAAAAATGCATTGTGCAAGAATCCATAGTTCTATTTCTTTTTTTAGATACGTGACCTGATTGATTCGTATGATATACGATCAAAAAGGAATTTTTATTTTTGTTTGACATTAATTACAACTTTCTTTCAAATCTGATACAGAAAAAGAAATCATTGTGATTCATGGGAAAAAAGAGCCGTGCCAGTACCTAGCTGGACTCTGGTTGGATAAAAAAAAACAAACTCAAAAAAAAAAAAAAGAAAATAAAAAATTCTAGATTTAGTATAGATTTAGTATATATTTAGTATATATAGAATATAACTTTAGTATACTTATAATAAGTATAGGTATTCTATATAGAATATAACTAATATTTATGAGTGAATATAGAATTATGAATAGTAATTAAATAGAATTCTAATCAAATAGAAAAAAGATAAATAGATAAGATATATCAAATGACGATCAATCAATATCAAATAAGATATATAGAAGGCTTTTTTGAGTCCTACTTTTTGTTCTTTTTGTTTATCCGAGGTATCAGAATAAGCATAATAATTCTATTTTTTGAATTGGGGAGAGATGGCTGAGTGGACTAAAGCGTCGGATTGCTAATCCGTTGTGCGAATTTTTGTACCGAGGGTTCGAATCCCTCTCTTTCCGTTTATTGATGATTTGGCATTTTTTTCCTGGAATTTATTTTTTTTTATTTTATGAAATAAAAGAGACCTTTTTTTTTTCATTTTTTACTAGTTAAAGATGTAAAATAGAGAGAAATCGAGAGAAATACAAAAAATATTTCAAAATCCAGCATAAGTAAGGAAAAGAAAAAAGATTTTCTTATTCTTCACGTCCAGGATTACGTCCTGGATCATTAGATAGGAATCCGAAGATGAAAAGAGAAACAAATAATACTACTATTGTGTAAACAAAGAGTTTTAGAGTAAGCATTACAAAATCTCCAAGATAATAAAAAAACGACAGAGAAAGAGAATCGATTCTCTTGTATTTCATATTATGTTTCCTTTGCTACTCAGTTTTTACGAAATGAAGTTCTTTCAAAAAAACTAAAAAAAGTGATTTGTCGTAAGAGTTGAGCCTTTGTTTTACCATTACCAACAATTCAATTTTCTTTCATATCCACAATAAAGATCCACGTATTGGTGGTAGACTCCAATCGAATAATAGAATCATATAATTTTTATTTTTGAATGGAAAAAAAGGAAATGATGAGATGATCCATATTTTTCTTGTCTATCCAAAAATTTCAAGATTTGTAATCACGGATTCACACTGTAAGACTTATCTGATCTTTCAAAATGTTAAAATTTTCGTTTTCTAATAAATTGTGACTTTTTTAAGGACATTATTCAAATTAAAGATCTTATCGAAAACTTACAGCAGCTTGCCAAACAAAAGCTAAGAGAAAAAAGAGTAAGGGTATTACTGGCATAAAATCTACAATTGGATTCAAAAAAGCGTAAGCTTCTGGTAATTTCCCCAAGAAAAAACTACTTGAATAAAGGGCAGAGTGAATACAAAAACAGACCAAGCTAAAGATATTATTAAGCATAACAAAAATGTTTTTCTTTAAGAAAATGAATTGTATTTTTTCTTTTGTTTTTAATTCTAATTTTGATTTTATCTTATTATTAGATCTATTGATTCTAGATATAATATGATTGATTCTATAATTTATTATTATTAAATATCCATTTTTTGTATTATACTTTTATATTAACAATAAAATCAAAAATTTTTGTTTATATAAATAGATATATAAATAGATATATAATATATATCAAATAGATAATATATAGAATAGAAAATCAAGAATTTGAAAATAAAAAAGGATAATATAATAATAATAATAGAATATAAAATGTTTGACCAATATTGAATGCATATGCATATTCATATTTATAGATATGAAGATTACTAAATCAGTAATAAAAAGAAAAAAAACAGAAGAATCAACTAAGATCAGATTCCCAATCTCTTTTTGATTTGAACTGAATAAGTTCAAACAATATCTTAATTGAATTCTATGGAATGATCAATAAATTTCGTTTAATTCGATACCGATGCATATCAAAATTTGAGCAACAATTTATTCTATAGAATAAATTTCAAAGTGTACTTGACAAACAACTCAATAATAGATTACTATTGTATTGATTAGTGTCGAATCAAAATGGGGCGTCGCCTGGTGGTAAGGCCGCGGGTTTTGACCCCGTGATACGAAGGTTCGAATCCTTCCGCCCCCCCCCTAAATGGGGCGTCGCCAAGTGGTAAGGCAGCGGGTTTTGATCCCGTCATACGAAGGTTCGAATCCTTCCGTCCCAACCTATCATATCTATATGATATGATATGGTGGGGTTTATTCGATCTAAGTAAATCTCTTCTCTTACCTAGCAAGTCTAGAAATAGACTTCATTTTGAATTGAAATGTTGATCAAATGACTATTCATCTCTTTTATTTTCATGTAAATCGAGGAAAACACTTTTATGGAAAGACACAGGTGTGGTTTAAGTAAATCAATACATAGTTTTGATCCTGCTGAGCTTGCTGATCTTATTGAAAATAACGGTCTAAAAAATGAAGACCCATCTAGTTTCACTGAGATGGAGAATGACGTTCATAGTTTGACGAACACTAGTCAAAATTCAAATTATAGCCATGGTGATGATTTACTAGATGGAAATGTTATAAATTTGAAAAATTTTTTGGTTAGAGATACTAATAGTAATAGGTTTTCCATATCTTTTTCTATTGAAAATAAAATATTGAGGATTCACAATAATAATTCTTTTTTCACTGAACCAGCTAATGAATTAGAAAATTTCCCGGAAAGTGTTTTCGCGACTTATCAAAATTATCGCTATTACTTGGATGTCTCTCAGAATAATCATGCTAATTACATAGATGATATTCAATCTAATTGGAATAATACCCTGAATAGTTGGATTGATAGTTGGATTGATGAAATCTGGATTGATAGTTGGATTGATGAAATCTGGATTGATAGTTCCAGTTTCGATGATAGTGAAAACTACAATGCCAATATGAGTGACTTGAAGAGTTCCATTCCCCCTGAGAGTAAATTTATTCCAATAAAATATCCGGAGGATCCAAATGATACGAGTTATACTGAATTATTTAAGCATTTATGGGTTCAATGCGAAAGTTGCTTTGGATTAAATTATAAGAAATATTTCAAATCAAAACTGAATATTTGCGAACACTGCGGAGAACATTTGAAAATGAGCAGTTCAGATAGAATCGAACTTTCGATTGATAAAGGTACTTGGAATCCTATGGATGAAGACATGTTTTCGTTTGATGCGATTGAATGGGATGCACCTTATGTGGAAGACGAATCTATTAAGATACTTCTTTGTGATCTGGAAAAAGAATCTAATAAGATATTTTGTGAGTTAAAGTTACTTTGTGAGGAACCTTTTTTTCTTCCAAATCTTCTTCCAAAAGAACCTTGTGAGGAACCTTTTTTTCTTCCAAATCTTCTTCCAAAAGAACCTTCTACAGAAGACAAACCTTCTACAGAAGACAAACCTTCTACAGAAGACGAACCTTTTCTTCTTCCAGAAGAACCTTCTACAGAAGACGGACCTTTTCTTCTTCCAGAAGAACCTTCTACAGAAGACGAACCTTCTACAGAAGACAAACCTTCTACAGAAGACAAACCTTCTACGGAAGAGGAGGAAGACCTACCTTATACAGATCGTCTGGATTCTTATCAAGAAAGGACAGGATTACTGGAAGCGGTTCAAACAGGCACAGGTCAAATAAATGGTATTCCCGTAGCAATCGGTATTATGGATTTTGAGTTTTTAGGGGGTAGTATGGGATCCGTAGTGGGTGAGAAAATCACTCGGTTGATCGAATATGCTACGGATCACTTTTTACCTCTTATTATAGTATGTGCTTCCGGAGGAGCGCGTATGCAAGAAGGAAGTTTAAGCTTAATGCAAATGGGCAAAATTTCCGCGGCCCTGTATAATTATCAAATCATAGAAAAATTATTCTATGTAGGCATACTTACATCGCCTACTACTGGTGGGATAACCGCGAGTTTTGGCATGTTGGGGGATATCATTATTGCGGAACCAAAAGCTTTACTTGCATTTGCGGGTAAAAGAGTAATTGAAGAAACATTGAAGACGGAAGTGCCAGAAGGTTCCCAATCGTCTGAAGTTTTTTTCGAAAACGGCTTATTGGATGCAATCGTATCACGTGATTGTTTAAAGGACTTTGTAAGTGAGTTATTTGAGTTCCATTTTTGTGAAAATTAAAACATATATTCGGAATATTACTAGCGAAGTTATTATGAAGAGTGAAAATACTTATACTTAGAAAAAACGAAAAAAAAAAAGAGTGGTTGGGAAGGTTATAGTAGCAAAAGCCATTTAGATATCTATTGGATTTTTTATTTTATACATTGGAAGAATCCATGTTGTTAGTTTTAGACTAGTTAAAGGGTAGAAAATAATAACTTAAAGAAAAAACGAAAAAAGTTATTTATCAAAGTCTGGTTTATCCAATGAACAGAGTTAAACGAGGATCTACCGCTATAAAACAGAGCACAGAAGGTTCTTCATCGGGCTCTCGCGGAGCTCATTCAAACCGTATTCGAACTTCTTTTCAACAGAGAATAAAAGCTTTGGTTTCGTCTCAGCGGGATAGAGATAAGAAAAAAAGGGACTTTCGCAGTTTGTGGATCAGTCGAATAAATGCAAGAATAAGCCAGAATACAGAGAAAATATACTATAACTATAGTAATTTAATGTATAATCTGTACAAGAATCAATTGCTTATTAATCGTAAAATAGTTGCACAAATATCGATATTAAAGGATAATTGTCTTTTTATGATTGCCAACGCTATCATTCAAAAATAAAAATTCCCCGGAGACTTAACTCCGGGAAGGTGGTAGAATAAAAAAGATTTGTATGATAAAATAGAATTCATATGAATTAGAAAAAGAAATAATCAACCACGTTCAAAAAAACAAAAAAAAAATACCAAACTGCATAAACTTTGAGTTTTGATTCAATTCATTATTCAATTAATTGAAGTAACGTAACTCTATTTTTTTTTTGTTTTAAGAACAGGAGTAGTAGCTCTAGTAATCGCCTTTCTTTTTACATATTTTTTTTTTGTTTTACGAAAAGGATTAGTAGCTCTAGTAATCGCCTTTCTTTTTGCATATTTTTTTTTTGCATTTTTAATATTAATAAAAGATGACGAAGTTACAAAAGGTAACAAAGATAAAATACGAGCTTGTTTTATAGCAATCGTAATTAATCGTTGTTGTTTTAAGGTCAATTTATTCACACGTCTAGGTAAAATTTTTCCTTGTAGCGTGATAAATTCTAAAAGTAAACTCAAGTTTTTATAATCAATTCGATCCCCAGATTTGATTAGGGGCGAACTCCTACGAATTGATTTCTTCGATTTAACAAACAGTCGCTTATCCATGGTTTTTTTATTCCTATACCGAAAATCCCGTTTGTTATAAAAAAAGGATTTGTTTTAGTTATATTCTTCTTTTTTTTGTAATATATTTGGACATATATGCTATATAATGATATATGCATATAATTTCATGTTCTAGAATGTTATTTATAGAATTTTCTATAATATAGATAAGAGAATTTATCTGGTATCTATATAATTCATTTTTTTGTTATTGAAAAAATTTTTTCAATTTACCTCCTTAAGGGTGACACACAAGTAATCCATTTTCTCTATTTCTTGATCTCTGCGTGAATCATATGTTTGCAACAAAAGGGACAGAATTTTAGCAATTCCAATCGACTAGGCGTATTGTGTCGATTCTTTTGAGTAATATATCGAGAAATACCTCTAGATTCCTTATTAACACTACAACTAGTACATTCTAAAATAACAGTTATTCGGATATCTTTACCCTTAGCCATAAACCTCCTTTGGTTTTTTTATTCACTTAACTCTTCGATTTTAAGATTCGAAGGGAAGAAGAAAAAAGGAACGAAAAAAAAAGATAAGTTGATAATTCAAAATCAAATTATGAAATATTTTGTTCCAATAAATTTTATATAGTACAGTAATAATTTACTACTACAATGCTTTCGAAATAGATTTCGAATCCACAGTTCTTGTATGGTATTATTGTCCCTACCCTACCAATTCCATTTCTGGTCTTACTCTTCATAATTAAGAATAGCAATGGAATTGAAGTATTAATTCAATTCCATTGAAACGAAACCTGGTAAAAATTCCAAATTTCACTGAGGCCCAATCCACCTTTCTTAATTTCTTATTTTTTTTTTTTGAACTT